GTTCATCCGACACGTACACGTCATGGGCATCCCGCCTTTCTATGTTCTATAGACTTGTATGTAACTATTGAGAGTGAAGATATTCTACATAATGTGAATATTCCACCCAAAAGTTTGCTTTTAGTTCAAAACGATCAATATGTAGAATCAGAACAAGTAATTGCTGAGATTCGCGCAGGAATATCCACTTTGAATTTTAAAGAGAAGGTTCGAAAACATATTTATTCTGATTCAGACGGAGAAATGCACTGGAGTACCGATGTCTATCATGCACCCGAATTTACATATGGTAATGTTCATCTATTACCAAAAACAAGTCATTTATGGATATTATTAGGAGGGCCGTGCAGGTCCAGTCTAGTCTACCTTTCGATCCACAAGGATCAAGATCAAATGAATGCGCATTCTCTTTCTGGCAAGCGAAGATATACTTCTAACCTCTCAGTAACCAATGATCAGGCGAGGCAGAAATTGTTTAGTTCGGATTTTTATGGTCAAAAAGAAGATAGGATTCCTGATTATTCAGACCTTAATCGAATCATATGTACTGGTCAGTATAATCTCGTATATTCGCCTATTCTTCACGGGAATTCTGATTTATTGTCAAAAAGGCGAAGAAATAAATTCATCATTCCACTACACTCGATTCAAGAACTCGAGAATGAACTAATGCCCTGTTCAGGTATCTCGATTGAAATCCCCGTAAATGGTATTTTCCGTCGAAATAGTATTCTTGCTTATTTCGATGATCCTCGATACAGAAGAAAGAGTTCGGGCATTATTAAATATGGGACTATAGAAACGCATTCAGTCATCAAAAAAGAGGATTTGATTGAGTATCGAGGAGTCAAGGAATTTAGGCCAAAATACCAAATGAAAGTAGATCGATTTTTTTTCATTCCTGAAGAGGTGCATATCTTGCCCGGATCTTCTTCCATAATGGTACGGAACAATAGTATCGTTGGGGTCGATACACAAATCACCTTAAATCTAAGAAGCCGAGTCGGTGGGTTGGTCCGGGTGGAGAGAAAAAAAAAACGAATTGAACTGAAAATCTTTTCTGGAGATATCCATTTTCCTGGAGAGACGGATAAGATATCCAGACATACCGGCGTTTTGATACCACCAGGAACAGGAAAAAGAAATTCCAAGGAATACAAAAAAGTTAAAAATTGGATCTATGTCCAACGAATTACACCTAGTAAGAAAAGGTTTTTTGTTTTAGTTCGACCTGTCGTCACATATGAAATAACGGACGGTATAAATTTAGGAACCCTTTTTCCACCGGATCCATTGCAGGAAAGGGATAATGTGCAACTTCGAATTGTCAATTATATCCTTTATGGAAATGGCAAACCGATTCGAGGAATTTCTGACACAAGTATTCAATTAGTTCGGACTTGTTTAGTATTGAATTGGAACCAAGACAAAAAAAGTTCTTCTTGCGAAGAAGCCCGTGCTTCTTTTGTTGAAATAAGGACAAATGGTTTGATTCGACATTTCCTAAGAATCAACTTAGTGAAATCCCCTATTTCGTATATCGGAAAAAGGAATGATCCGTCGGGGTCAGGATTGCTCTCTGATAATGGATCAGATTGTACCAATATCAACCCCTTTTCTGCCATTTATTCCTATTCCAAGGCAAAAATTCAACAATCTCTTAACCAACCTCAAGGAACTATTCATACGTTGTTGAATAGAAATAAGGAATGTCAGTCGTTGATAATTTTGTCAGCAGCCAATTGTTCTCGAATGGAGCCATTCAAAGATGTAAAATATCACAGTGTGATAAAAGAATCAATTAAAAAAGATCCCCTAATTCCAATTAGGAATTCATTGGGCCCTTTAGGAACATGCCTTCCAATTGAGAATTTTTATTCATCTTACCATTTAATAACTCATAATCAGATCTTAGTAACTAAATATTTGCAACTTGACAATTTAAAACAGACTTTTCAAGTGATTAAATTAAAATATTATTTAATGGATGAAAATGGAAAAATTTTTAATCCCGATCCATGCCGTAACATTATTTTAAATCCAGTCAATTTGAATTGGTCTTTTCTCCATCACAATTATTGTGCAGAGACATCTAAAATAATTAGTCTTGGGCAGTTTATTTGTGAAAATGTATGTATAGCCAAAAATGGACCGCCCCTCAAATCGGGTCAAGTTATACTTGTTCAAGTTGACTCGATAGTGATACGATCAGCTAAGCCTTATTTGGCCACCCCCGGAGCAACTGTTCATGGCCATTATGGGGAAACCCTTTACGAAGGAGATACATTAGTTACATTTATATATGAAAAATCGAGATCTGGTGATATAACACAGGGTCTTCCAAAAGTAGAACAGGTCTTAGAAGTGCGTTCGATTGATTCAATATCCATGAATCTAGAAAAGAGGGTTGAGAGTTGGAACAAATGTATACCAAGAATTCTTGGAATTCCTTGGGGATTCTTGATTGGTGCTGAGCTAACTATAGCGCAAAGCCGAATCT